AATGGATCGAGTCATCTGTTCTTTTACCCAAGAAAAAGTCTTTCTATTTTGCATGGTCCAATCATTGATCCCCGGAATTTCTACAATAAATTTGATAGGTAGCTAGTAGAATTCCCTATCCACAAGTTTGCCATTGTATTGATTGTACTGAAATAATTGTACTGGTGAAATAGAGTCTGAATACCTTGAGTTGAAAAGGTAGAAGTATAAAGAATAAGTAAGATCAAAAAGGATTTCTTTATACACGAAAAAAGATTCTGATTTGATTGATATCAAATAATGAATTATTCATTCATTGAATGATAAATTACTACAAGTGAAGGAGAGACACGATTTAAAAAAAGGAAGATCCAATATTTCACAATTGTATCTAGAATCACTGGAAAAGTGGAAACAAGACCAGATATAATATGATCATTCTGAGCCAATCCAAAATCGTTGTAGATCGAACCAATCATTAGTTCCCAACCATGGGTCGAGTGAAACCCGATCCATAAATCAGTAACTAAAAGAATCAAAAAAGCTTTGATTGTATCACTTAAGTTATAGATAAATTCCTGAATCCAAGAATTTAGAATGAAAAGTTCTTCATTACCCAGAAAAAAATAACCACTTAGAATAGCGAAACAGATTAGGTTTGTAGAAAAATGCAAAATGATATGGAAATGAGATTCATTTTGTCTTTGGACCAATTGTATTGTTTCCTTGTACATTCCTATACGAAGCCTTTGCATATGTGTCTCCGAGTACTCCTTTATCATTTCGTCCAACAGGAATAGTTCTTCTAATTCCATAAATCTTTCTAGAACATTTTTCTCCTGAATATCATTCAAAAGGATTTCAGATTGACTGGTATTCCACCAATTAAGAAACCAAGTTTCTAGACATTTATTAAATGAGAGAGAAACCCACCAGGGCAAAAAAAGTATAGACACAAGATATGGGAGGTAAACCGATGCTTTCTTTTTTTTCATTCGAAAAGGGCCTTTCTTGTATGTTCTATTCTCGATCCTAAAGACTCAATTCTGACACAAAAACAAAAATAGGATAAAGAACCATAAGTTCGATACCTTCTTCTTGTTAGAGTTATAGGCTCTTTTTGTGCTTCATAGAAATCTCAGATAGAATTGACGAATGAAACAGGTTCATTAACAATTCACATCACGGATACAGAATGAAAAAAAAAAGAAGTAAATATTCTTTCCATATTCCAGAAATTGCAATTAGGCAAATTGTAACCGATTTCCTCTTCATTTATTCCTTTTGATGAAGACCCATTTTTAACTAACGAATATAATTTGGATTTAAAGACGAACCCTACCGGATCCTTTAATTATTTTATTTCTATTTCGAATTCAAAAGATTTCACTGTCTAAACGCAGCGCGGGGATAGGGTATCAATTCAAAGACCTAAAAAGAGGAATTATGTTTTACGAAAACAAAAGACATGTTAGTATATTTGAGGAATCGATACTTATTAGACCTTTTAATATGAATTGAAGATTCATAGTATTTTAATAGTATAAAGTAAAGAGTGAAGCTGGACGGCATGTGTATGCATATAAGATATCAAAAATAGTTTTTGTGTACAAATAAGTTTAGATTCTCCTTAATCTATTTTATTTGATTAGTTATATTATATTTTATTAATATTGTTCCATATGCGTCCTCCTGCTTTTGAGATGTATTAAGTTCCTTCTCTAATGCTGAGATTTATTCTTCAGTTCATTTCAAAATACTTCAATGGGTACGCGCAAGAAATAGGCCAATTCGGCAGCTTTTTGTTCAATTTCTCGTGGAGTCAAATTCTCATCAGTACGGGTCAAGGGAATGGCTCCTTGGCCCCTGATTTCCATATAAAGGACACGACGAGGAAAAAGACCCTCTCTCACCTCCATTCTGATTGATTGGATATCTTTCAGAAAGAAACGAAGGAAGATGCGACGATTTCTTCCAGGGAATCCCCAACGAAAAAGGGACATTATCCCTTTTTTTCTATCGAATCGGTCATAACCACTACCTACATTCCATGAAATTGTGCACCACAAATAAGAACTAATGAATAGACCCGCGATCCCATAGAAAGACATCACGATCCCTTGGGGGAAAAAAATAATTTGCTGAGACGGAAATACGGATATCAGATTTTTCCCAAGATAACTGGAAGTTCCAACCACTAAGAATCCTAGTGAACCTAAAAAAAGGATACAGGCCCAGCAAAAATTACTTGTTTTTCGAGACCCCGTTATAAGTTCTATCCATATATGTTCTGATCGCCAGTTCATACTATACTAGATCCAGTTGCATTCGATTGGAATTGAGAGAATAACCCAAATGGATTTGACTCGACTTTTATTGCTTGATCCCTAAGTAACTTTCATCAACTAGCAGCATTCCGGCAGGAACCATTAGGAATAATTGGTTAGATACATTGATTTTCTATTTCAAAGATTTTTCAAAAAAGATTTGCGGATCATTTTGAATTTAATCATTTAATTAATTAAGCTATAACTGCATATACATGCATTAATGCGCATATTATGTATCGGCATACATAACAAAACAACTCTTCCATTTGTTTTCGGAAAGGCTACATATCATATATCCTACCTTATTACACTAAAAAAAAGATATCTGTATGATGATCCAGTGTTTAAATAAATTGATGAGATTTTGTCCCATCTTATTTATACAATCTTATTTCTTTGGACATAAAGAGATAAAGAAGCCATTGCGATTGCCGGAAAGACTAGACCCACTAAAGGAACAAAAATAGAGGGAAAGTTAAAATCTATCATAGAATGGGTACCTCGATTTCATATTTGTACCTATTATAATTATAAATATATCTTATGATAAGTCTATCTATTAGAAAGAATATTAAGATAATATTAATATGAATTATTTAAGAATCAATAACGAATGTAGAACTCAATGAAGTGTACTTATTCCTCTTTATACGCGAATATGTATGATAATCCACTTTCATAAATTGGATTTTTATTCTCCCATCCTTATCTTCATCGTCTTTCTATCTTTCCTTTCAAAACACCTTTTTTTTGAAAGGAAAGATAGAAACGAGTTTCTTATGAATTCCCGACTTTAACCAATCTTATCCAACAAAAAAGGGATTCCTAGTAAAAAACGGGAGTTCTCGCTAAATAGAAAGAACTTATATATTCTTATTATTTGTTATTTGAATATTTATATTTATTTGATATTTCTTCTTTCTTTATTTTCTTTTCCTTTTTTCAATATCTTTTTTTTTTTTAATCTTTATTCAAGGGAAGGAAACCGTGTAGCTGAAATAACTCATTCAGAACACCTTTTAAAGGATTACGTGGTACGATTGGGTCGAATAAGCCCTTATGGAATAAAAACTCAGCCACTTGTGAACCATCGGGGACTGTCTTTTTCAATGTTTGTTCAATTACTCTTTTACCCGCAAACGCAATGTAGGCATTAGGTTCAGCAATAATGATATCCCCTAACATACCAAAACTTGCTGTAACTCCGCCAGTTGTAGGAGATGTAAGGATTGATACATAGAATAACTTTTTATTTGATTGATAATCATATGAAGCAGAAGATATTTTAGCCATTTGCATCAAGCTCAAACTCCCTTCTTGCATGCGTGCTCCTCCAGAAGCGCACACAATAATGACAGGTAGAGATCGATTAGTAGCATACTCGATCAAACGGGTGATTTTCTCACCTACTACGGATCCCATACTACCTCCCATAAACTGAAAATCCATAACTCCAATTGCTATGGGAATACTATTTAGTTGACCTATGCCCGTTTGAACAGCTTCAGTTAAACCCGTTTTTCTTTGATAAAAAGAGATGCGATCTATATAAGGTTCCTCCTCTGAATGAAATTCAATGGGGTCCATAGAGACCATATCTTCATACATAGGCTCCCAAGTGCCAGGATCAATAAAGAGTTCGATTCTATCTGAACTACTCATTTTCAAATGATATCCGCAGTGTTCACAAATATTCATTTTTGAACTAAAAAATTTTTTATAATTTAATCCATAACAATTCTCACATTGAACCCATAACTGTTTGTATTTTGTATTTATATCGAAATCATTATATTTTTCTATTCTATTGAAAGAACTGCTACTAGTTTTGATACTAGAATTTCCACTTTCAATACTACTTGTACTTTCCATACAAATTAAACTAGAAATGTAACTGTCGATACCGCTGTAAATGTCACTATTCAGACTGATTTCAAAACGAAGATAACTATCAACGCAACTATTAATGTGATTATTCCAATTAGATTGAGTATCATACATGGAATAATAATAGTAGTAATTACTACTATTAGACCCACTATTCAAATAACTAGGAAAAAGAATCTCTAGTTCATTCAAAAAAGAACTAGCATTGTCAATATCAAAAATTTGATTGTCAATATCAAAATATACAGAATAAGTGTCACCATTACTATTTCTAACTAAAAAAGTATGATCAGAGATCAAACTCCAAAGATTCCTGCTATCAAATAAAGAATTTAGATAATTAATATTACTGAAACTATAACTGTCCCTACTAGGAATCTTTTTCTCCGCATCATTTAGAATAGTTTCTTCGCTTCCACTGGTATGTCCAAGAGCATCAAGATTATCCATTGATTTACTTAGTTCACACCTATGTTCTAACTTCTTGTTAGACAACATCGAATTGAACCAACATTTTTCCATAGATTCTTTCTGCCCCCTATTTTAGGAAAACCTAATACTAATATAATAGATGAATAGTTATTCGCTGAAGAAAAAATCATTTTACTATTTCTTTTTTCTTTCTCATCATAATTCAAATGAAGCATATGATCCAATCATTAAGATTGTTAATTAAAAACGAGCGAGTCTTTAAAAGAAAGGATTCTCCTTTTGAGGAATCCGGTGAATCATTTCAATATTATGATAGTGATTATTATATAATTTTTTCCTCAAAAAAAGATAAAATATATATAAAGACAGGTT